ATATTGAATAGAAGGAATTTCCTTTTTTGCCACTGTAATTTTGAAAACGAACGTTTAAATGTCCTTCAAAAGTAAGTAAATAAACCCGAAACATATAAAATGCAGTTAATCCGGCTGTGAAAGAAGCAATTATTGCGAAAATCGGTGAATATAACCAACTATCATTAAGAATTTCATCTTTGGACCAAAAACAAGCAAGAGGTGGAATACCACAAAGAGAAAGTGTACCTAATAAAAAAGCAGTTTTTGTAATTGGCACGTGCTTTCTTAACCCGCCCATAAGAGCCATGTTCTGGCTTTTATCTGGAGCGTATCCAACAAGAGCTTCCATTGAATGAATAATTGATCCGGATCCTAAAAACAACAAGGCTTTCGAATAAGCATGAGTAATCAAATGAAATAAAGCGGCTCGATAGGACCCCATACCTAGAGCTAACATCATATAACCCAATTGAGACATTGTAGAATAGGCTAAACTTTTCTTAATATCTTTTTGAGCAAGAGCTAAAGTGGCTCCTAATAATACTGTTATTATACCTATAAAAGATATTAGATTCATTATGTATGGTATCGCTATGAAAAGTGGAAGAAGACGAGCTACAAGAAAAATTCCCGCTGCTACCATAGTAGCGGCGTGGATAAGAGCCGAAATAGGAGTAGGCCCCTCCATGGCATCAGGTAACCATACATGAAGGGGAAATTGTGCGGATTTAGCAACTGCGCCGCCAAATAATAGAAAGGCACACAAAGTAACAAATAAAAAGTTAACCTCCTTATTATAAATCAAGTTATTGAATATTTCGAACAAATCCCGAAATTCGAAACTACCCGTTGTCCAATAAAGACCTAAGATTCCTAATAATAAACCAAAATCCCCTACACGATTAGTTACAAAGGCTTTTTGACAAGCACTTGCCGCACTAGGTCGTGTGAACCAAAACCCTATTAATAGATAAGAACACATCCCAACCAATTCCCAAAAAATATAAATTTGTATCAAATTCGAACTTGTAACTAATCCCAACATTGAAGTATTAAAAAAACTCATATAAGCAAAAAATCTCAAATATCCTTGATCATGAGACATATAATTGTCGCTATAAAAAAGAACCAGAATTCCAACTGTGGTGATTAATATTGACATAATAGAAGTAAGCGGATCAATAAAGTGTCCGAACTCGAAAGAAAAATCATTATTGATGGTCAAAGACCATATGTATTGATAGATAGAACTCCTATTTATTTGCTGAATAGATAGATCGACCGAAAAAATCATAACTATACTTAACAAAAAAATACTAGGAAAAGCCCAAATACGGCGAAGATTTTTTGTTGCCGTTGGAAAAAGTAGAAGTCCCACTCCTATTAACATAGGAACTGGAAGCGGAACGAAAGGTATGATCCAAGAATATTGATATGTATGTTCCATAAAAATAATAATTTTTTTATTCTTAATTAATTGTTTCTGATTCACCGGTTCTTATCTCTTTTAAAAGAGATTACTAAAGTATTAAAAAAGCAACTGAAACTAAAATGGAATTTTCTAGTCGTAGTTAGTTTGAACCTTTCTCAACTACTTCAAAAATTTGCAAAGTGAAAAATAACGAATCCTTTTATACTAAGTTTATACTAAGTAAGATTTTTGTAAGATTTTTAGGAAAACGTAGCAGCAAATTCCAATTTCCATTATTATTCCCTATTACAAAAATTTATGGACATATATCAAGACTAAAAAATTGGACAAAAAAAAAGAAGTACTTTATTTTGATATCAATCATCGGATGTCCCATAACTTTGCCTAATAAAAAAAGAACTAGGTATTTTTGTTTGTTTATTCAGAATAATTAACGAGTTTAATTTGGGACTGATTGATTGTGTTCTATTCTAATAATCTAATAAATGGTATTTAATAACCAATTACTAGAATTACTAGAAAAGAAAAAAGAAAAAGATTCAAGTTTTTTATTAGGTAGGTAAGGGTTCTTAAGCTTGTTCGATATGTATTTTTTATGTACAAATGTAACATCCAAAAAAGAGACAGAGATAGAAAGGTATCACAAATAACTCCGAAATACAAATTATTTTGCCTCAGATATTGTATGGAATAGGAATTGAAAAAACAAAAAAATGATTTGTTTAAAACAATAGATGTCTTTCACATCCAATTTTTGTAATGAATAACTTTTTATTTTTTGAATGGCAGTTCCAAAAAAACGTAGTTCTATATTAAAAAAACGTATTCGTAAAAATATTTGGAAAAAGGGGGGATATTGGGCAGCGCGGAAAGCTTTTTCGTTAGCGAAATCCCTTTCGACCGGGAATTCAAAAAGTTTTTTGTACGACAAATAATTTTGAATAATTGGAATTCGCATCCACCTGACTCCAAAAACGAGCCGATTTAGTTTCGAATTTAGATTCCATTTTTTAATATAGAATAGAAAAATAGAAGTAAAAAAAATAGAAATAGAAAAAGTAAGTAATAAATAATGATTTCCATTCCCTACTGTTTTGAACCAATGGATTTGGCTACTGAATCGGTACTTTTTTTTATTTGAAAAAAAAAAAGAATAAAAAATTGAGAGTTTTGCCTTTATTTGTATTTGAATATGCTTTTCATTCCCGGGATGGGGATTCTTAATTTCCCCATCACCCACCCACTTAAAAATAAGACAATAATAAAGGTTTTGTTTTGTCTTTTCTTTTTTTTTTTATATTTCTCCTTTTCTATTTCAATTTATGCTACTCTATAGCATAAATTGAAATCTTTAGACAAAAGCAATGAGTTGTTGAAACTAATTTTGAATTATACTTTTTTTTTAACCTTCTGAATCATCACTCCAAGTGAGAATGAGTAAAGGCGTCTTTCGCCATTTCGGCGTATTTCTAATTTCTATACGAATAGTATGCAATTTATAAGTAATAAAAGAATCCTATGTTTGAAAGGGAGGATCAATCTAAAAATATCGATTTTTAGAATTCGGATTTAGAAATAAATTTTTGAAGTAGGACAATAGAAATCGAAATTCTTTTATATAATATGTATAGCTCGATACCTAATTGGTTTGATAAACCCTAAGACAAATTCATACTGAAAAAACCTAACGATTATCACAAGACAAAAGTTATGAAAATTAAATCAAATTTTTTGAATTATTGGATATTATGCTTAAATTGTGATCGCGATCCATAAAAAAGAAAAAGAATATGTTATTGTTAAGTTAAATAAAACTGAAACCTTAAATAACTAAATAAAACGATAAAAAAGAGACTGTTTCAATCTCTATTGAAACAAATTTTTATTCATCAATTGAATGCTTCCTAAAAAACAAAAGTATTTCATTGAAACTTTCTCTTTCACTTTCCATCTCGACGATTAAATAAAAATAAGTTATTATTATTTCTAGCAAGCCGCTATGGTGAAATCGGTAGACACGCTGCTCTTAGGAAGCAGTGCTAGAGCATCTCGGTTCGAATCCGAGTGGCGGCATAACATCTTCTAAAAGATATATAAAATAGAAAAGCCCTATAATGAATTGAATTTCCAATTTCCATTCCGTATACTCGAGAGACTTTCACTTTTTCCTTTTAATTTCATTTTTTATTTATGATATTTTCAACTTTAGAACATATATTAACTCACATATCATTTTCGGTCATTTCAATTGGAATTACAATCCATTTAATAACCTTATTAGTCGATGAAATCGTAGGACTATATGATTCATCAGAAAAGGGGATGATAGCTACCCTTTTCTGTCTAACAGGATTATTAGTAATTCGTTGGATTTATTCGGGGCATTTCCCATTAAGTGATTTATATGAATCATTAATCTTTCTGTCATGGAGTTTCTCCATTATTCATAGGATTTTAAAACATAAAAATCATTTAAGCGCAATAACCGCGCCAAGTGCTATTTTTACCCAAGGCTTTGCAACTTCGTGTTTGTTAACCAAAATGCATCAATCCGAAATATTAGTGCCCGCTCTACAAGTTCAGTGGTTAATGATGCACGTAAGTATGATGGTATTCGGCTATGCCGCTCTTTTATGCGGATCATTATTATCCACAGCTCTTCTAGTCATTACATTTCGAAAAATGATAAGGATTTTTGGTAAAAGCAATAAATTATTAAATGGAACTGTAACTGAGTCATTTTCCTTCGGTGAAATACAATACATGAATGCAAAAACCAATGTTTTACTAAATACTTATTTTTTTTCTGCTAGAAATTATTACAGGTATCAATTGATTCAACAATTGGATCATTGGAGTTATCATATTATTAGTCTAGGATTTATCTTTTTAACCATAGGTATTCTTTCAGGCGCAGTATGGGCTAATGAGGCATGGGGATCATATTGGAATTGGGATCCAAAGGAAACTTGGGCATTTATTACTTGGACTATATTCGGGATTTATTTCCATACTCGAACAAATAAAAAATCGGAAGGTTTTAATTCCGCAATTGTGGCTTCTATGGGCTTTGTTATAATTTGGATATGTTATTTCGGGGTCAATCTATTAGGAATAGGGTTACATAGTTATGGTTCATTTAATTAACAATTCACATCTAATTGAATTGCAAATTGAAGAAAAGAAAGGGCCCGATGAAGACAAAGATAGGATGGCGCATATATATAAACGAAACTGAGTGGAAACCGCCGAGAACCTTTTGAATCAAGTAGTGGAGTGATTCAAAAGGTTCTCACAAACCCAAAAGGGGTTTGGTTACAATTCAAATTTATTTTTTCTTTTTTTATTCATGAAAATTCTCTATAAAAAAATTAGATAGAATAGCTTCGACCTTGTCCACTGATAGTGACAGAACGAAATCCGGATAAATACCAATACCAAGTACGGGTAGAAGAATAGAGATCAAAACAAATAATTCCCGCGGTCCAGAATCAAAAAAATAAGAGTTTACGCCATTAAATAGCTTGTACCCATAAAACATTTGCCGTAACATAGATAATGAATAAATAGGAGTTAATATCATTCCAATTGCCATTACAAAAGTAATCAGTATTTTTGCTATTAAAAAATATTTTTGGCTAGTAATTATTCCAAAAAATACTATCAATTCCGCAACAAAACCACTCATGCCCGGTAATGCAAGGGAAGCCATTGATAAGATACTAAATAGCGTGAATATCTTTGGAATTGGTAAAGCCAGTCCGCCCATTTCGTCGAGATAACCATGACGTATTCTATCATAACTCGTTCCTGCTAAGAAAAAAAGTGCAGCGCTAATAAACCCATGAGAAATTATTTGTAAAATGGCTCCGCTGAGTCCTGTATCAGTTATCGAGCCAATTCCTATAATTATGAAACCCATATGAGATACAGAGGAATAGGCGATTCTTTTTTTTAAATTGCGTTGGCCAGGAGATGTTAAAGCTGCATAAATTATTTGCATTGTACCTACTATGATTAACCAGGGAGAAAATAGAGAATGAGCGTGCGGTAATAGTTCCATATTGATCCGAACCAAGCCATATGCTCCCATTTTTAATAAGATTCCGGCCAGAAGCATACAAGTACTGTAATGGGCCTCCCCATGGGTGTCCGGTAACCATGTATGTAAGGGTATAATCGGTGATTTGACAGCAAAAGCAATAAGAAATCCAATATAGAATAGTATTTCCAGTGCCACGGGATACGATCGATTAGCTAATATTTCCAAATTTAATGTTGGTTCATTGGAACCATATAAACCGATACCCAAAACTCCTATTAATAGAAAAACGGAACCTCCTGCAGTGTACAAAATAAACTTTGTAGCTGAATAAAGACGTTTCTTTCCACCCCATGCTGATAGAAGTAGATAAACAGGAATTAATTCTAATTCCCACATGATGAAAAAAAGTAAAAGGTCACGAGAAGCAAATGATCCTATTTGACCGCTATACATTGCTAACATCAGGAAATAGAATAATCGGGAATTCCGAGTAACTGGCCAAGCCGCTAACGTAGCTAAAGTGGTGATAAATCCCGTCAATAAAATGGGTCCTAGGGAAAGTCCATCTATTCCCAATCTCCAGTAAAAACCAAAAAAATCGATCCATTTATAATCCTCTGCGAGTTGTATTAATGGATCGTCCAATTCAAAATGATAACAGAAGGCATAGGTCGTTAGAAGGAGTTCTAGCACGCATATATATATAGTATACCCCCTAGTCACCTTATTTCCTCTATGAGGGAGAAAGAAAATGAAAAAACCCGTGGCTATCGGAAAAACTACAATTATTGTTAACCAAGGAAAAAAGTTCGTGGTAAAGGCAAGATACACTCGAACCAGACAAAACCGTGCTCGAAAAATAGAATATATATTCTTAATTTTTTTTTATTTTTCGAGTACGGGTTTTTGTCGGTAATCAGTAAGTAAAAAAAATGTATTCAAAATAGATTCAAGTGGGGTTTTGGGGAACGTATCAATATCAATAAGCTAGACCCATGCTTCGAGTTGTTTCATGCCATAAATAAACTCGAACACTCAAGAAATCCGTTGGACAGGCGGATTCACATCTCTTACAACCAACACAATCCTCCGTTCTTGGAGCAGAAGCAATTTGTTTAGCTTTACATCCGTCCCAAGGTATCATTTCTAATACATCCGTGGGACATGCTCGGACACATTGAGTACACCCTATACATGTATCATAAATCTTTACTGAATGTGACATTGAATCTATCCATTTCTGAATTAAAAAATTTTCGATCTAGTAATTTTGGAAATGAATCATATATTGAAACACCAGATCAATCAACGATTTACCAGAATTTTGGAATCAATCCATTTCTGGATCAACTGATAAGAGGGAACAAAGATACTTTGATTTTTTACGTTTTCGCCGATATGATCGAGGTTAGGACGTATTATAGATGCTAATTTGAATTTATGAATATTCTGATTTTGAAATACTATTTTATTTATTCAACAAAGTCGATTGATTGATACGAATCGATTTTCTGTTACGATAAATTGACGAAACAATAGCTGATCCGATAGCTGCTTCAGCGGCTGCAATAGCTATAACAAAAATTGAGAAAATATCTCCTTTTAATTGCCTACTATCAAAAAAATCGGAAAATGTTACAAAATTTATATTAACCGCATTTAGTATAAGTTCAAGACACATCAGGGCCCGGACAATATTTTGGCTCGTGATCAATCCATAGATACCAATAGAAAATAAATAAGCACTCAAAATAAGTACATGCTCGAGCATCATTGACCAACTCCGTACCAATTTCGATTCATTTCAATATGAACAATAAGTCAAGTGATTTGATTACTTATAATCTAACAAGTATAGAACAAAAGAATATATTGCTAATAGATCAAATCAATAAACTTCTATTTGATTTATACACGAAACAGTATTCAAATCGAATTGAAGGCAAATAGATGTGATAACACAGAAAAGTCCAATTTGGATTGCTGTTGCTAGTTATAAAGATTTTTTACTGACGAGCTACGGCAATTGCACCTATCAAAGCAACTAAAAGAATGATCGAAATGAGTTCAAATGGAAGAAAAAAGTCGGTTGATAAATGAATTCCAATTTGTTGACTGTTACTTATCAAATCTTGCTCTATAATCTGGTTGGATCGTGTAGTCCAAATAATCCCGTACCACGACGTATCTAGAATAGTAGTGAGTAAGGACAAAAAAATACTTGTACAAACCAGAGAAGTAACTCCATTCCCAATAGTCCAAAGATTCAAATGAAAATCGTTGGAATAGTCTGAACCATTCATGAACATTACAGCAAATATGATTAAAACATTTACAGCTCCTACATAAATAAGGAGCTGTGCAGCAGCTACAAAAGACGAATTTGATAGAATATAGAATAAGGATATACAAATAAGAACGAATCCCAATGAAAAGGCAGAATAAATCGGGTTGGTAAGTAATACCACTCCCAGACCTCCTAATATAAGACCCGATCCTAGAAAAACTAAAAGAAAATCATGTATTGGTCCAGCCAAATCCATTATATTAAAATAAGAGATAAATAAATCGAAATGTTTTTTCATGACCTTATTGAACCGACCAGGCAATTTTTTTTTATGAGGCATTCCCGATTGAATTCAATTCAAATCTAATAGGTGTGAATTGATGTGGGTACAGTTATTGGATCAATTTCGTTCTTTTCTTTATTGGAAATGGCAGTTGGAAATTGAAAGTCTATATTTCGAAAAAATTGTGGATATATTAACAGACTTTCAATACAAATTAATTTGTACTTCTCAGAATCCAATCTATAGTTGGGATTTGTACCAAACAAAGAGAAAGACCTTATTCCTTTATACCAACACGGAACCCTAGTAATTTCCAATAATAAAGAGATTTACCCGTTTTTTCTTTGAGACGAATTCAAAACTGTTCGAATTGTAAAATCGTCAATTACTGACATTGGTAAACGACCTAAAGCAATTTGATTGTAATTCAATTCGTGACGGTCGTAAGTAGCAAGTTCATATTCTTCAGTCATTGATAAACAATTTGTTGGACAATACTCAACGCAGTTACCACAAAAAATACAAATTCCGAAATCAATACTGTAATTAAGCAATCGTTTCTTTCGAATATCAGTTTCCAATTTCCAATCAACAACAGGCAGATCTATAGGACATACACGAACACATACTTCACAAGCAATACATTTATCAAATTCAAAATGGATTCGACCGCGGAAACGCTCCGATGTTATTAATTTTTCATAAGGATATTGAATAGTTACAGGGAAACGATTTGCTTGGGATAAGGTAATCATGAAACTTTGACCAATGTACCTTGCAGCTCGTACTGTTTGTTGACCATAATTCATGAACCCAGTTACCATAGGTAGCATATCGGGAATATCTATGAATAAGTTTTTTCTTTCTCTTGTTTGAGGTAAGCCGTGAATATAGTATCCCTTTTTTTGTCTACAGTGAAAGGAGTTGGGAAGAGGTTGTTAATAATAGATTACCGAGAGAAATAGGTAAAAGAAATTTCCAGCCAAGATTTAATAATTGGTCCATTCTTAGTCTAGGTAAAGTCCATCTTGTTGTGATAGAAATGAACAAGAACAAATAAGTTTTAGCTAATGTAATAAAGATACCAATTGTCGTTCCAAAGATTCCATCCGCTTTATTTATTTCAAATAACTCAGGAACAAATATGTACGGAAGTGAAAGATTCCAACCGCCCAAGTAAAGAACTGTTACAAATAATGAGGAAACTAATAAATTTAGATAGGAAGCAACGTAAAATAAACCAAATTTGATACCCGAATATTCGGTTTGATAGCCTGCTACTAATTCTTCTTCTGCTTCTGGTAAATCAAAAGGTAATCTTTCGCATTCTGCTAGGGAAGAAATTAGAAAAACGATAAACCCTATAGGTTGACGCCACAAATTCCACCCCCAAAAACCATATTTTGATTGCGCCCCGACTATATCAACTGTACTTGAACTATTAGATAATCATAGTCGGTGATAACATTACTGTTCCCATCGCTATTACAAAACCGTACATGAGATTTTCACCTCATACGGCTCCTCAGGGCCACAAATAAATGTAAGGACCGGGCAAGTATTCGTTATCTTGATATGGTTATAGCATAGATAGACGCGTGGAAGGTCCCCAATTATACCAATTGAATTCTGTCTGCTATAAGAATAAATCAAAAAGCATTTCTGAATCGATCTCATCCTTCAACTTTTTTGGGGTGAGTAATAACTTAATAAATCCTTCAATAAAATACTCTTTGTAGAAATATCTATTGATATTTCGAGCCATCATTTTTTTTTGATTACGAAAAAAAAATTAGACATTACATTAGTTCATGAATCATGACACAATTTTTCTTTCTATGAAGATAGGAAAGAAATAAGCTATGAAGATAGGAAAGAAATAAGAAAAAAATAGCTTTTCTTTTTATTGTAATTTTATTTTTTTTCTATGTTTTTTTGTTCCTCTTCTTCTTTCTGAGAAAAAGGGGGCCTCAAAAAAGTAAAGGATTATTTCGTTCCCGATAGTAATTTCTTTAATTGGGGGATAGGAGCATACTCTGAATCGGAATTGTGGGGAGTACTGCCTGATCATTTCTACCAACTTAAAGCCCCAATTAGTATTCTTTTTATGTTATGCAGACGTATCTTTTTCGTTAATTTACATAATCTCCATTACTAATTCTTTGTGTGTATTTTAGTGTTCCTTATTATCCACCCATTTTTTTTTCAATCCCCCGTTCGTTAATATATGTATTGTAATACATTCAAACATATAGTGAAAACTCCATACGGTTGACTTTTGAGCCCGCTTCAAGCTAGGATGACCAATCAACTAATCTTGGGGTAAAGGGCATCTTCCACTTTTGTTTACTTTCACTTAACTCTTGTACATAGGAAATGAGACTCAATCTGCTTTTACTGCGAATTTAGAAGTTGTTTTCTTTCACTCATATATAACTATCTAATTTTTTTATTAACCTAAAGAATAAATAAATGGATAAAAAAAAATGCGGATATCCATTCAATTTCTTTTTTTTTTCTAGAAGGAAAAGAAAAGCTTATATTTTAGCGAATCGCACGTAGAGATATTGATAAAACACATAAAGTTAATGGTATTTCATAACTAATCGATTGAGCAGCAGCTCGCAGACCACCTAAAAACGAATATTTATTATTTGATCCATATCCTGACATAAGAAGTCCAATAGGAGCAATACTTGAAACGGCAATCCATAAAAAAATACCAATATTGAGATCAGCTAAAACAAGGTGATAACTAAAAGGAATTACTGAATAACTTAGTAGAATTGATATGACTGCTATAGATGGTCCAATACTGAAGAAACGAGTATTTCCTCTAGCTGGAAGAAGATTCTCTTTGAAAAGTAGTTTTGTTCCATCTGCTAAAGCTTGAAGAATTCCGAAAGGGCTGGCGTATTCAGGGCCAATACGTTGTTGTATTCCTGCAGATATTTCTCTTTCTAACCACACAATTACTAGTACACCTATTGTGATTCCTAATACAAGAGTCAAAATGGGGGTAAACACCCGTATGGTCCCATAGAGCTCTTTTAAGGATTCCAATCGGGAAAAAGAATTAATATCTTGTACTTCTGTTGTATCGACTATCATTTCAACGATCAACTTCTCCCATAATGATATCTATACTACCTAGTATCGTCATAATATCCGCCAATTTCATTCTTTTAACTAACTGAGGAAGAATTTGCAAATTGATAAAACCCGGTGGGCGAATTTTCCATCGCCAAGGAAAACTACTTTGATCTCCTATCAGAAAAATTCCCAATTCTCCTTTTGGGGCTTCGACTCTCACATAAAGTTCTTGTTTCGGTAATTCAAAAGTAGGAGAAGGTTTTTTACTAATGAATCGATCTTCAAAATCATTCCATTCTGGATCGCTTTCTCTAGCAAAGCATCGGATTTCTAAATTCTCATAGGGCCCCCCCGGAATTCCTTCCAAAGCCTGTTGAATAATTTTTACGGATTCGGTCATTTCACCGATTCGGACTAAATAACGAGCTAATGAATCTCCTTCTTTTTGCCACTGGACTTCCCAATCAAATTCGTCGTAACACTCATAATGATCCACTTTACGAAGATCCCATTCTATTCCAGACGCTCGTAGCATTGGTCCTGATAAACCCCAATTTATTGCTTCTTCTCCACCAAAAATGCCTACTCCTTCAACTCGTTCTAAAAAGACAGGGTTTCGTGTAATAAGTTTTTGATATTCAACAACCCCCGTTAAAAAATAATCACAGAAATCCAAACATTTCTCTATCCAGCCATGGGGTAAATCGGCCGCTATCCCTCCGATACGAAAATAATTATGCATCATTCTCATACCGGTGGCAGCTTCGAATAGGTCATATACTAATTCTCTTTCTCTGAAAATATAGAAGAAGGGAGTCTGTGCACCAATATCTGCCATAAAAGGGCCGAGCCATAACAGATGAGAGGCTATACGACTCAACTCCAACATAATTACTCTGATATAGCTGGCCCTTTTAGGTACTTGAATATTTCCCAACTGTTCCGGTCCATTTACAGTTATTGCTTCTGTGAACATAGTAGCTAAATAATCCCAACGTGTTACATAAGGCAGATATTGTATAATTGTTCGGTTTTCCGCAATTTTTTCCATCCCTCTGTGTAAATAACCCAATATCGGTTCACAGTCAATAACATCTTCGCCATCGAGAGTAACGATGAGACGAAGAACACCATGCATTGATGGGTGGTGAGGTCCCATATTTACCCTCATAAGGTCTTTTCCTGTAGCTAGTATACTCATTGGTTTTTCCTCGATTCATTCTTACATGAATTGTTGAAAACAAAAAGAAGTTATCAAGATTCAAAATCTAATAAATCAAATAATTCAAAATTCTTTTTTCAAATTAACGATTTTTTGACTCCCGTATATTCAACTGACTAATTAATTCTTTATAACGTACTCTATTTTTCTTTGACAAATAAGAAAGTAGCCGTTGGCGTTTTTCCAGAACTTTCCGTAAACCCCTCTGAGATAAATAGTCTTTTCTGTGCAATTCCAAATGGGAAGTAAGTCTTTGTATCTTATTAGTGAAACTTAATACTTGAAATTCAACAGACCCGCTGTTTTCTTTTTTTTTTTCGTGAAAAGTAACTGAGATGAATGAATTTTTTACCATAAAACGAAACCCTCTTTTCCCTTTCTTTTAATATGAAATTTACTGATCAGTAATAATAATGTTAGTCATTTGAATTGAATATACACAATCATCTTAAAGCCGTTATGAACTTCCGATAAAATCAATCAACAATCAATCCCATTTTCGATTTGATTAGGGATAAAAAAGGATGGTATATTTCTTCAAAAGAGAAAAAGCGAGACCTAAAAAAAATTCTGTTAATTCATTTATAGATCTAACCAATCCGTATGTCCTTAAAGTGGTATCCTGTATCATAATGGAATGTAAGACAAGGCCTGCGTCCATCTCTTTGTTTTCATATCCCAGGTATGGTACGCGATCGATAAGAAAAACGTACTAGTAACAAATTTGCAATCGTGGATACATATGTATCCTTATCATACTGAAACGGCTGCCATTATTGGTATTAAACCAATAGCGATTCATACAAACTAAATCTTCTAATCGATAATTTGGCCAAAGAAAGAACTTTAATTTAATTAGTTTCTTTTTCTCTCTAGCAAGATCTTTGCTTTTATCCAAAACGTGACTCCCTTTTTTTACGTTATTACAAAATACGGAATTTCTCTGAATACCATTTTGATTCTTCCAATTGAAACAAATCAGAGTTCTCAATTCTCTACGACGGTTGGGGAATAAAATATTTTCAGGAACAAGCAAATCAAAATTCTTTTTGTCTCTATTTCCAGTCATTCTTTGATGTCTTGCAATGGATTCATAATTTTTTTTTTTATGAACATTGCTTTTTTCTCGGTATCTTTTAGTAATTTGGCGCTTATTCTTATGAACCAATGAAATACCTACGATTTGATATATAAAAAACTGTCCATCGTTTTTTACAGACAGACGAAGCGGTTCGATAATAAATATTCCCCCTTTCACCAATTCTGTAAGAGTGAAATCCTTATGAATCATCAAAATATCCAGACCCATTTCTCCCCCTTGAATAGAGGATATAGCAATTTCTCTTGGATTTATCAGTCGAAGCAGGAGACAATAGATCTTGATATTATTTATTATTCTTTGATTTAAAAAAGAATCCCATCTCAACTGAAAATGCAAATACTTTTTTAGGAATAAATAAAGTTCTGCTTCTGTGTTGTTCTTGTATTGTTTTTTCGTTCTACGTTTTTTGATGTCTGATCCCGAAGAATTTGCTTCAACATCTTTTTCTTGGTTTGAGAGAATTGACCCAAGACTTACTTGGTTTTGTGCATCTGATCGAGGATTCCCTCGGTCTGGGGGTTCTTTTTCTTCTTTACTTCTATTGTATAATTCAAGAGAGTTTTTTTGATTCGATGATATAAAAAGATCTTCCTTTTTCTTTCGAGTTATTTTTTTATTCCCATTTTCATTTCCCTTAAAACTGAAAAGAAGTAATTTGATTGGTATGATCCACGGTTTTTTTTTATATGCATTAAAAAATAGCACTAATTCTCGGAAGAACCAAAGCTCCAGATTTGATATAGGACAACTTAGTATTGCTTCATTCATTCCCATCCAATCAAAAAAGAACTTTTTTTGATTGGATGGTTTAATTTCTTCATCTTCATGAATTGTAAGATAAAAAAGAACTTTCTTATTAATTTCATCAATTATTTGATACTTATCAGCCCCAATCTTAGTATTTTGATTCCTGTTGGTACCAATATCAACCCAGACTTCAATATCAACCTTATTTCTAAGACAAAAATCGAGAATTCTCCAATCAAAAAATTTTCTATCCGAAAATTTATCCATATCCATAATATCATCTTCTTCTAGATAATTATTAATAGGGATACCTCCCAACATATCAAATAATTTGCCTTCCCTTATGTTGGAATTAGAAAAGATTTCTTCTTTATTATTTACTTGGAATAATGATTTATGAATATACGAGTCTTTCTTATCTTCATAATTAATAGATTTATATGATAAAAGATCATATCTATAGTGTTTTTTAAAATTATCTTTTTGATTCTGTAATGAATTCGCTTCAAAAAAATTTTGTTTGTCGGAATGAGTTAATCTATTTTTTTCATAAGAATCCTTTTTGTTTAAATCTTTCTTTTGAGCCATACTGTGTTGATTGGCTCTATTTCGCCATTTTTGTGGTACTAATATAGGCCATCTTATCCGAGATAAATCGGATTGATATTGATAATGACCCTTTAACCAGTTTTTCCATTGATTCATTTCAAAATTCAAAAAAGATTCATGTCTTAATTCGTAATGAAATATTCCTTGTTTTTTAAAATAATCTTTTATTTCCTTCTTAAGAAAAAGGGATGTTCCGTCATATTGAAAGACAAATCTTAAATTATAAAAGTGAATAAGTTGGGTTTGTGATAATTTGTAAAATACATATGCTTGTGATTGTGAGAAAAAAGAGAAATCATAAGAAATCTTTGAATTCTTATTACTAACCTTAGAAAGTGATTTTTTTATAGTCGAAATAAAGTGAATTCCATTTTTACTTGTTTTATTAATTCTTTCCTGATTTGTTTCATTATTGTGGATATTTTTCTCAATAATTTTGATTTTTTTTGGTGATTCAAAAAAAAAAATTGCATTGATTCTTGGAATATTGACAATAGCTAGAAAAATTTTTATGTATATCCTTTCAATGAAAAATTTTATAAAAAAATATGATTTACCAATTAATCGAGTATTTCTTTTTTTTAATATTTGCCAAATCTTTTTTGACGCTCCTAATATTTTAGGACGATAACTTGTTTTGTTCGAACTAATATTTCTTTCGTAAGTTAGCAGTCTTTTTTTCTTTTCTTTTGTAATTTTTTCTATTTTCTTTTTTATTATGTTTGTTCGATTAGTCAGATCTTTTATTTTTTTTTCGGGCAGTGCTAAATTTGTCCAATCCATAGATCGAATTTGAATGGACGATTCGTGAATCATCTGATTACTCATTATCAAATCTTTTTTATCTTCACCCAATTCATCTATTTCTCGCAATCTAAATAATGGAATTTGGTTTGTTTTTGAAAGTTCTTTTACTCTTCCTTTTCCTTTTAGTAATAGAATTCTTTTGATGACCCATCTTTTTGTTTCTTTTGCGATTTGTTGAAAAATTTTTGTTCTTTCTTTTAAAACTCTTAAAGACTTTGTTTTCAATTGTCTAATTTTTTTTTTTAGTTCTTTGAAAATGGGTTTAAAAAACGAAGGTCTTTTTCGGGGAGGACCAAAAGGCAATTCCGCTTCCATTCCCCAAACTGTTAAAAAACAAAAATCGTTGTTTTTTTGTCCCCTTTTTTTTTTCATTGCATCTTTATGAGGGAATTGTAGCTTAGATTTGTGCCAGGGTTTCAGGCAAAAAGGAAATAGGATCTTTATCTGAATACCCTCTGTTAACCAGTTTTTCGGAAATTCTCGTTCGGATAATTGAACACCGTTATGGGTGCATTTTACATACATTTCCCTATTCCAATCCTTTAAATCCTCGGACCATTCAGGAATTTGAAATAAGAGCATGCGAGCAATATTTTTAGCTATTATCAGTGAAGGTAATATAATATATTTTCTAAGAATCGATTGAGTTAATAATACAAAACTTCTGAGTACTTGAGCAAAAAAAAATGTATTCCAGATTTCTGCTATGGGTATCTCTGTTTTTTCTTTCCTTTTGTATTTTTCTCTTTTGTCCTCCTCTTGGTTATCAATTTTTTTTTGCTTTTCAATTTTAGAATCAGAAAGTTTTTGGTCTTTTTGTTTCCACATCCAATTTTTAAAAATTACTTTCATCAGTTCGGAAATATCAAAAGAAAAAAAAAAAGGTTTGTCTAGCCTGTCCAAAAAAAGCGGGGAATGCACATTTGCTTGAAACAGTTCCCAAGTAATAGTTTTACGTCTTTGTGCGCGCATAGAGCCTTTGATTAGACCTCGACGAAAATCCGATTGTTGTGAATAATGGGTCAAATTCACTTTCTTTGCTTGCTTAGGACTCTTAGTATATTTTATATTAATATACGTAGAGGTATTTGGCTTTGGCTGGTTATCAGTAAAAATAACTACATGTTTGAACTTTCTTGAACGAATTGCCCCTGCTACAGTTTCGCCCCTGTTTTTCTTTTTTTGTCCTAAATCGGTAATTGAGTTGTATGACCAGCGAGGAACTTTTTTACTAATTTCTTTTATTCCAATAGAGTTTTTTCTAATTCTTTGGTCGTTGGGATCCGTTATAACTACATCAAATAAAATTTTTAAAATTAGTATTCGATCTTCTGAATCAATTTTTTCTTGTGTTTGTTCTGGAAATAAAGAACGTACTTCTTTTGTTGAAAATAATTTTATACGAAACCTATCTAGTGTCTGCTCAAATTCGGGATAATTCTTAATAAGAAGAAGACCGTGAATTTTATTTATCCAAAATGTACTGATGTTCTTTTGGCTAGAAGTTTCATTTAGCGTTAGGGGTGAAAAAAAAAAATCGATTCTTCCACGATAAGGTCCATGCAAAAAAGGATCATATTTTTTAGGTAAGTATTCTTGTTTAGTCTTATCATTACACAATTGAGTCCTTTTTTCAAGTCCATTCAGAGTACTAGATCCTTTATCTAAAACTTCGATTCTATTCCTAAACTCCTTGTTTAAGTTATTTTTTTTTTCATTGGTGTAACTCCAATTATTATACAATTCATCAGAGGATAGTTTTTCTTTTGTTAAAAAAGACATCTTTTGTTGTATCATTTCCAAAAAAGTTGACAAACTTGCTGGATACGTAAAAGAGATCCTTTCTTTTCCATCACTTTGACATGTATAAAAAAAAAAGTGTGACATTTCA